AACAAGTAGTTTTGTTGGTTGGCTAATTGGTCACATTTTATTCATGAAATGGGTTGGATTGGCATTATTCTGGATACGGCAAAATCATTCTATTCGATCTAATAAGTATCTTGTGTCAGAATTTCTCAATTCTGACACAAGATACTTATTAGATCGAATCTTGAGTATTCTCTTATTTATAACCTGTGTCTACTATTTAGGAAGAATGCCGTCGCCTATTGTCACTAATAAACTGAAAACCTCAGAAACGGAAGAAGGGGGAGAAAGAAAGGAAGAAAGCGATGTAGAAACAACTTCCGAAACGAAGGAGACTAAACAGGAACAAGAAAACCCATCCCTTTGTTCGGATGAAACGGAAGAGATCCAAGTGAATGGAAAGGAAAAAAAAAAGGATGAATTTCACTTTAAAGAGGCACGCTATCAAGATAGCCCAGTTTACGAAGATTCTGATCTGGAGACCCATCGAGAGAATTGGGAATTGGGAAGACTGAAAGAAGAGAAAAGAATAAATATTAAGAAAAAGATTGAAAACACTTTTCTCACTTTTTTTTTCGATTCTCAACGATGGAATCGTCCATTACGATATATAAAAAATAATCAATTAGAAAATGCTTTACGGAATGAAATGTCACAATTTTTTTTTTTTACATGTAAAAGCGATGGGAAACAAATAATATCCTTTACATATCCACCTAGTTTATCAACTTTTTCGGAAATGCTAAAACGAAGAATTACTTTGTACATCATAGAAAAACTAGATGACAAAGATCTTTCTATTTCTAATTCTTGGATTTATACCAATGAAAAAAAAAAGTGCAATTTGAACAATGAATTAAGAAATCGAATTCAAATTATAGAAAAAAATGAGGGATTTCCTAGTCTGGATATGCTTGAAAAAAGAATCATATTATGCGATGATGAAAATCAAAAAAAATGCTTGCCAAAAGTATATGATCCCTTTTTCAACGGACCATACCGAGGAATGAGAAAAAAATTAGATTCATGTGTAATTAGGAATCCTTATACAGATATAGAAGATTTAGTAGAAATTTTTTTGATAAATAAGATTCATGATCTACTTCTTCATAATTCCTTTGAATTCTACCATCAATTTTTTTTGAATTATACAGAAGAAAAAAAAATTGATTCAGAAAATCAAGCAAAATCTTTGCAATTTTTATTTGATGTAATTACAACACATGCAAATAGAATTAGAATAGAGGAATTAAGTAAAAAGGTTTCTCGATGGTCATACAAATTAACCGATTCTTTGGAAGAAGACGAAGAAGAAGAATATAATGAGATTCATTCAAGAAGAGTCAAACGTGTGGTAATTAATGATGAGAACACTAAGAATACAAGTAAAAATGATGACGAAACGGAAGAGGTGGCTTTGATACGTTACTCCCAACAATCAGATTTTCGTCGCAATCTAATCAAAGGATCCATGCGCGCTCAAAGACGTAAAACAGTGATTTGGGAACTCTTTCAAGTAAATGTGCATTCCCCACTTTTTTTTGATCGACTAGACAAAACATCTTTTTTTTCCTATTTTGATATCAACGAAACAAAGAATTTTGTTTTGAGAAATTGGATGGGGAGACAACAAGAGTCAAAATTGCAAATTTCCCATTTTGAAAATGAAGATACAAAAGAAGAAAAGGAAAAAAGAGAGAAAAATGAACGGATAGAAACATCAGAAGCTTGGAATAACCGGATATTGACTCGAGCAATCAGAAGTTTGATGTTAGTAACCCAATCCTTTTTTAGAAAATACATTATATTGCCTTCATTTATAATAGCTAAACATATTTTCCGTATGTTATTATTACAATCCTCTGAGTGGTACGAGGATTTGAAGGAATGGAAGAGAGAAATACATATAAAATGCACCTATAGTGGTGTTCAATTCTCAGAAACAGAATTTCCCCAAGATTGGTTAACAGATGGTATTCAGATAAAGATTTTATATCCTTTCTGTCTAAAACCTTGGCGAAAATCTAAGGTACGATCTCATCATAGAGATCAAATGAAAAAAAAAGATTTTGGTTTTTTAACAGTCTGGGGAATGGAAGCTGAACTTCCCTTTGGTTCTCCCCGAAAACGACCTTTTTTTTTTGAACCTATTTATAAAGAACTCAAAAAAAGAAATAGAAAGTGGAAAAATCCATTTTTCCAAGTTCTTCAATTTTTCAAGAAGAAAAAGGGGATCATTCAAATAGTTCGAGTTATAAAACGAATAATGAAAAAAGTATATGAACCAAACAAAAATGCAAAATATTTCAAAAGAAATAATGAGATTCTTCGCGAGTCGTCCGTTCTAATTCGACCGATGAATTGGTTCAATTCTTCACTAATAGAAAGAAGAATTCAAGATATTTCTGATAAGACAATAAAAATAAGGAATCAAATTGAGCAAACCACAAATTTAATTTATGATAAGAAAAGATTGGAATCACAGAAAAATATTTTGAAAATATTTCAAAGGCAAACTATCCGATTAATGCGTAAATCACACTACTTTATTCAATCTTTCATTGAAAAAATATACATAGATATTTTGCTATGTACCATTACCTTTTCTAAGATCAATGCACAACGTTTCTTTGAATCAACAAAAAAGATCTTTAAGAAATCCATTTACAACAATAAAAGAAATCAAGAACAAGAAGGAACTGATGAAACAGATAAAAAGACAATGAATTTGAATTTCACGATAAAAAAATTGTTTTCAAATACCAATAATACTGAGAATAAGAATGAAAATTGCAATATTTTTTGGAACTTATCTTCCCTGTCCCAAGCATATGTATTTTACAAATTATCACAAACCCAATTACTTCACCAATTATTGAATAAATATCACTTAAGACCCCTACTTCAATATCAAGGGAACTCTCCCTTTTTTCAGGATAAATTAAAAGACTATTGTATGATACACGGAATCTTTCATTTCAAATCAAGAGATAAGAAAATTCCTACATATGTAATAAACGAATGGAAAAACTGGTTAAAAGGTCATTATCAATATGATTTATCAAAAAAAAAAAGGTCTCGATTAGTACCTAAAGAATGGCAAAATAGAATGAATCAACGTCGTATGATTCAAAATAAGGAATCAATCCAATTGGATTTTTATAAAAAATACCAATTGATTCATTCCATGAAAAAAAATGACTATGAAACGAATTCATTTATGAGTCAAAAATACAAATGGAAAAAACATTACAGATATGATCTTCTATCATATAAATACATACACCTCCCTAATTCATACATTTCTGAATCAACATTAGAAAGAAACGGGACCCAAGAAATTACATATTATTTTGATATATCGAAACCTCAATCTAGTAATAATTATCTAGATAAAGTATATCTTATTGATAGAAATACAAATTTGGATAGAAAATATTTGGATTGTAGAATTCTTAATCTTTGTTTTATAAAAAATATGGAGATTCAGACTGAAATTACTAATTTTAAAAAAATGGAGAAAAAAGATCTTTTTTTTCCTACGATTCGCCAAGAGATAAAAATGTGCAACCAAAAAAAAAAAATTTTTGATTGCATGGGAATGAATCAAGAAAGGTTCTATTATACCGCATCAAATAATGATACTATATCTGATATAGAACCTTGGTTCTTCCCAGAATTTGTACTACTTTTTGATGTATATAAGATTGAACCTTGGATCATCCCAATAAAATCACTCTTTTTTCATTTTTCATTTCATAAAAAAAAAGATCTTGAATTAAAAAATTACAAACAGGAAGAAGACGAACAACAACAAAAGAGGGAAATGGAACTATATTCCTTTTTCAAAACATATTTCCCTTTTCAATTCAGATTGGACGATCCCTCGAATCAAAAAATAATGAAAAATATCAGGGTATATTGTCTCCTACTTAGACTCATAAATCTAAAGGAAATCGCTATATCTTCGATTCGAAGAGGTCAAATAAATCTAGACGAAATACTGATTCAAAAGGACCTAGTTCTTTCAGAATTGATAAGAAGGGGAATATTGATTATGGAACCTATTTGTCTATCTATAAGAAGGGACGGAAAATCTATTATATATCAAACTATAGATATTTTCTTGGTCAATAAGAAAAAGTGCCAAACGAATAAGAAATATAAAAAAAAAGAATATATTGGGAAAGGGGGGTTTGAAAAATCTATTACACGACACAACAACATATTTTTGAGTGGAGACAATAATAATTATTATTTCCTTGTTCCTGAAAATATTCTATCTCCCGTGCGTCGGAGAGAATTTCGAATTCAAATTTGTTTCAATTCCAAAAATTGGAATGTTGTGGATAAAAATCCAAGATTTTGCAATGAAAACAAAATAAGAAACTGTGGGCAATTTTTGAATGAGGACAAGCATTTTCATACAGATGGAAAAATTTTCATGAAATTGAAATTGTTCTTTTGGCCCAATTATCGATTAGAAGATTTAGCTTGTATGAATCGCTATTGGTTTGATACCAATAACAGCAGTCGTTTCAGTATGTCAAGAATACATATGTATTCACAATTTTGAATCAATTCAATTCCAATGAAAATTGGAAAAATTTATAGTGGATTTCCTGCATATCGTGTGACGTATTTGGTAAATGAAAGCCTCAATATATACATTGAAGTAAAAAGAAATTGAAATTGTTATCTTTCGTAAATACATATATATCAGATCTTTTGATCCAAATAGATCAAAAAACAAAGTAATATAAAGAAAAGAAATTAAATTTTGATGTATACTAAATGCAAATAATTGGCATAATAAATCTTATTATTTTTCCTGATCGGTAAAATTCACAGAAAAGAAAGATAGAAATCTTCATTTATGGTCAAAAATTCATTCATCTCGGTTATTACAGAAGAAGGAAAAGAAGAAAATAGCGGGTCTGTTGAATTTCAAGTATTACATTTCACCAGTAAGATACGGAGACTTACGTCACATTTAGAATTGCACAAAAGAGATTTTTTATCACAAAGAGGTCTACGAAGAATTCTGGGAAAACGTCAACGATTATTGACTTATTTGTCAAAAAAAAAGAAAGTGCGTTATAAGAAATTAATAGATCAGTTAAATACCCGGGAATCAAAAACTCGTTAATTTCCTTGTTCTTTTTTATTAGTTTAGTTATTAGTATTCGATTTTTTCTTTGAAAAAAAAATATTAGAATAGTCAATATGGGTCCTCATCACACATCAATGCATGGTGTTCTTCGGCTAATCGTTACTCCGGATGGTGAAGATGTTATTGACTGTGAACCTATATTTACACAGAGGGATGGAAAAAATAGCGGAGAACCAAACAATTATACAATATTTTCCTTATGTAACACGTTAGGATTATTTAGCTACTATGTTCACAGAAGCAATAACAGTAAATGCACCGGAACGATTGGCAAGTTTTCAAGTGCCTAAAAGGGCCAGTTATATCAGAATGATTATGCTGGAGCTCAGTCGTATAGCCTCCCATTTGTTATAGCTTGGCCCTTTTATGGCCCACAGACTCCCTTTTTCTATATTTTCAGAGAGAGGGAATTGAGATATGATCTATATGGGAGAAGTTTATCGTTGAAATGAGAATTGATACAAAATAAATCTATGAACTTATATGGATTTTTGTCCCCATTTCACCCTTGTCTTAGGAATCACAATGGGGGTATTAGTAATTGTGTGGTTAGAAATAAAAATATCCGCAACAATACAACAACGTATTGGACCTGAATATGCTGGTCCATTAGGGATTCTTCAAGCTTTAGCGGATGGGACCAAACTACTTTTGAAGGAGGATCTTCTTCCATCTAGAGGTAATATTCGTTTGTTTAGGGTTGGACCTTCTATATCGGTTATATCAATTCTACATAGAAATAATCTAAAGAGATAAAAATGAAGATCTTTCTATTCATAGAAAAATTTCATAAAATGAACATGAATTCAATTCGTATGTACAACTCATATTTCATGTTATTGAAAATAAAATGAAAGTATCTTGGCCCTTTCTCACAAACAGATTTGTAAAATCTATGGATTCTCAAAATTTTGATAAATCATTGATTCATTTGGTGTCTACAACAGAAAATAGAGGATTTCTATTATTTTCTAATTTTACCAGATCAAAAATTTTTGTGTTCAAAACTGTAATTTATAGACCTAATGTCACATTCAGTAAAAATTTATGATACATGCATAGGGTGTACCCAATGTGTTCGAGCTTGCCCCACGGATGTATTGGAAATGATACCTTGGGATGGATGTAAAGCTAAGCAAATTGCTTCTGCGCCAAGAACCGAAGATTGTGTGGGTTGTAAAAGATGTGAATCCGCTTGTCCAACGGATTTTTTAAGTGTCCGTGTTTATTTATGGCATGAAACAACTCGCAGCATGGGTCTTTCTTATTGATATGTGACAAAAAGTTCTACTTGAATCATTTGATTCTTCTTTACCGACGAAGGCCCGTGCTCGAGAAAATAAAATATATTCTTCTTATCCCGAGCACGGGGTTTTCTGGTAAAAATTGCTTTTGTCTTTATCACGAGTTATTTTCATTGGTTAACAATACTTCTTTTTTTGCCCATATTCACAGGTTCTTCAATTGTATTTTTCCCTCATAGGGGAAATCAAGTGTATAGGTGGTATACACCCTGTATATGTGTACAGGAGTTCCTTCTAATGACCTATATATCTTGTTATCATTTCCAAATGCCAAATGGATCAATCTTTAGCTGCTTCAGCAGCTTGGCCAGTTACTTGAAATCCGCAATTTTTCATATTACCTAGCTCTTATTTGTCTTCCAATTTCAAAATCAAAAATTGGAAGTTTTTTAATACATGTTCATTAAGATTTTTCCAATACTTTTTTTTGTCGCACAAAAAAACTTTTTGACTTTCCGGTGGAAAGAGATTTAGCTAAAGAAAAAGCTTTTACTGCCGCTAAAGAGCCTTTTTTTTTCCAAAGATTTCTACGAATATGCTTTTTTGACATAGAAGTACGTTTTTTTGGAACTGCCATTCAAAAATAGGTGACTCATTTTTCTCGTTGTATGTGAAAGACATCTTTTTTTTGCAAAATAAATGACTCTTTATTAGTCATTATCTATACTTAGTCCATAAATTCTTTTCAATAATATAAGAGCATCATTTTATTTCAGAACATACAAATAGGAAAAAGGGATTCTTTTCTTTTTTTAAATATAGAAAAAGTGACTATCTTATTCTATTTCTATTTAGATATTACAAATATCTAGATTGAATATTCATATAATAGAAAAAATAAGAAAAAAGAGTATTTAGAATATATTCTAGAAATAGGAATTATTTCATTAGAATAAAGTAAAAAAAAAAAAAGAAAGGGTGAATTAGAATTGTAATGAGATTTGATAAGAAAAATTTGGAATTTTGTACCTTGGCTGAGAACAAAATTATTTATATTGAACATTCTTTTTTTTACTAAACTCTATTTAATCTTCACAAATTACCTATTATAGCTTATTTTCTTTTGAGGTAAGCCGCCATGGTGAAATTGGTAGACACGCTGCTCTTAGGAAGCAGTGCTAGAGCATCTCGGTTCGAGTCCGAGTGGCGGCATATATAAAAATGAAGAATATGGACACAATATATTGAATCTCCAATTTTAATTATTTAATATTTATATGTTTATGATATTTGTGACTTTAGAACGTATCTTCACTCATATTTCCTTTTCAATCATCTCCATTGTAATTATGATTCATTTGATGAAATTATCAGTCTACAAAATTGAAAGATTATGTAATTCATCAGAAAAAGGGATGATAGCTACTTTTTTATCTATAACAGGGTTTATAGTTATTCGTTGGATTTCTTCGGGACATTTTCCCTTAAGTAATTTATACGAATCATTAATCTTTCTTTCTTGGACTTTCTCTATTATTCATATGATTCCGTATCTTGGGAATTCTAAAAATGATTTAAGTGCAATAACTGCACCAAGTGCTATTTTTACTCAAGGTTTTGCCACGTCAGGTCTTTCAACTGGAATGCATCAACCCGCAATATTAGTACCTGCTTTACGATCTCAGTGGTTAATGATGCATGTCAGTATGATGCTATTTAGCTATGCAGCTCTTTTATGTGGATCCTTGTTATCAGTTGCTCTTATAGTGATTACAGTTCAAAAAAACATCGATTTTTTTTGGAAAACCCACAATTTTTTAAGCTTAAGTAAGTGGTTTTTCTTTGGCGAGATTCAATCTTTGAACGAAAAAGAAAGTATATTTAAAAATAGTTATTTTTTCTCATTTCAAAATTTTGATAAATATCAATTAATTCAGCATTTGGATTATTGGAGTTATCGTGTCATTAGTTTAGGGTTTACCCTTTTAACCATAGGCATTCTTTCTGGAGCAGTATGGGCTAATGAAGCATGGGGTTCTTATTGGAATTGGGACCCTAAGGAAACTTGGGCCTTTATAACTTGGACCCTATTTGCAATTTATTTACATACTAGAACAAATAAAAAATTGAAAGACCAAGGCACAAAATCGGCATTTGTGGCTTCTATAGGATTTATCCTAATTTGGGTATGCTATTTTGGGATCAATCTATTAGGAATCGGGTTCCATAGTTATGGTTCATTCCAATGAGTGTCTACCAATTTCACCATGGCGGCTTACCTCAAAAGAAAATAAGCTATAATAGGTAATTTGTGAAGATTAAATAGAGTTTAGTAAAAAAAAGAATGTTCAATATAAATAATTTTGTTCTCAGCCAAGGTACAAAATTCCAAATTTTTCTTATCAAATCTCATTACAATTCTAATTCACCCTTTCTTTTTTTTTTTTTACTTTATTCTAATGAAATAATTCCTATTTCTAGAATATATTCTAAATACTCTTTTTTCTTATTTTTTCTATTATATGAATATTCAATCTAGATATTTGTAATATCTAAATAGAAATAGAATAAGATAGTCACTTTTTCTATATTTAAAAAAAGAAAAGAATCCCTTTTTCCTATTTGTATGTTCTGAAATAAAATGATGCTCTTATATTATTGAAAAGAATTTATGGACTAAGTATAGATAATGACTAATAAAGAGTCATTTATTTTGCAAAAAAAAGATGTCTTTCACATACAACGAGAAAAATGAGTCACCTATTTTTGAATGGCAGTTCCAAAAAAACGTACTTCTATGTCAAAAAAGCATATTCGTAGAAATCTTTGGAAAAAAAAAGGCTCTTTAGCGGCAGTAAAAGCTTTTTCTTTAGCTAAATCTCTTTCCACCGGAAAGTCAAAAAGTTTTTTTGTGCGACAAAAAAAAGTATTGGAAAAATCTTAATGAACATGTATTAAAAAACTTCCAATTTTTGATTTTGAAATTGGAAGACAAATAAGAGCTAGGTAATATGAAAAATTGCGGATTTCAAGTAACTGGCCAAGCTGCTGAAGCAGCTAAAGATTGATCCATTTGGCATTTGGAAATGATAACAAGATATATAGGTCATTAGAAGGAACTCCTGTACACATATACAGGGTGTATACCACCTATACACTTGATTTCCCCTATGAGGGAAAAATACAATTGAAGAACCTGTGAATATGGGCAAAAAAAGAAGTATTGTTAACCAATGAAAATAACTCGTGATAAAGACAAAAGCAATTTTTACCAGAAAACCCCGTGCTCGGGATAAGAAGAATATATTTTATTTTCTCGAGCACGGGCCTTCGTCGGTAAAGAAGAATCAAATGATTCAAGTAGAACTTTTTGTCACATATCAATAAGAAAGACCCATGCTGCGAGTTGTTTCATGCCATAAATAAACACGGACACTTAAAAAATCCGTTGGACAAGCGGATTCACATCTTTTACAACCCACACAATCTTCGGTTCTTGGCGCAGAAGCAATTTGCTTAGCTTTACATCCATCCCAAGGTATCATTTCCAATACATCCGTGGGGCAAGCTCGAACACATTGGGTACACCCTATGCATGTATCATAAATTTTTACTGAATGTGACATTAGGTCTATAAATTACAGTTTTGAACACAAAAATTTTTGATCTGGTAAAATTAGAAAATAATAGAAATCCTCTATTTTCTGTTGTAGACACCAAATGAATCAATGATTTATCAAAATTTTGAGAATCCATAGATTTTACAAATCTGTTTGTGAGAAAGGGCCAAGATACTTTCATTTTATTTTCAATAACATGAAATATGAGTTGTACATACGAATTGAATTCATGTTCATTTTATGAAATTTTTCTATGAATAGAAAGATCTTCATTTTTATCTCTTTAGATTATTTCTATGTAGAATTGATATAACCGATATAGAAGGTCCAACCCTAAACAAACGAATATTACCTCTAGATGGAAGAAGATCCTCCTTCAAAAGTAGTTTGGTCCCATCCGCTAAAGCTTGAAGAATCCCTAATGGACCAGCATATTCAGGTCCAATACGTTGTTGTATTGTTGCGGATATTTTTATTTCTAACCACACAATTACTAATACCCCCATTGTGATTCCTAAGACAAGGGTGAAATGGGGACAAAAATCCATATAAGTTCATAGATTTATTTTGTATCAATTCTCATTTCAACGATAAACTTCTCCCATATAGATCATATCTCAATTCCCTCTCTCTGAAAATATAGAAAAAGGGAGTCTGTGGGCCATAAAAGGGCCAAGCTATAACAAATGGGAGGCTATACGACTGAGCTCCAGCATAATCATTCTGATATAACTGGCCCTTTTAGGCACTTGAAAACTTGCCAATCGTTCCGGTGCATTTACTGTTATTGCTTCTGTGAACATAGTAGCTAAATAATCCTAACGTGTTACATAAGGAAAATATTGTATAATTGTTTGGTTCTCCGCTATTTTTTCCATCCCTCTGTGTAAATATAGGTTCACAGTCAATAACATCTTCACCATCCGGAGTAACGATTAGCCGAAGAACACCATGCATTGATGTGTGATGAGGACCCATATTGACTATTCTAATATTTTTTTTTCAAAGAAAAAATCGAATACTAATAACTAAACTAATAAAAAAGAACAAGGAAATTAACGAGTTTTTGATTCCCGGGTATTTAACTGATCTATTAATTTCTTATAACGCACTTTCTTTTTTTTTGACAAATAAGTCAATAATCGTTGACGTTTTCCCAGAATTCTTCGTAGACCTCTTTGTGATAAAAAATCTCTTTTGTGCAATTCTAAATGTGACGTAAGTCTCCGTATCTTACTGGTGAAATGTAATACTTGAAATTCAACAGACCCGCTATTTTCTTCTTTTCCTTCTTCTGTAATAACCGAGATGAATGAATTTTTGACCATAAATGAAGATTTCTATCTTTCTTTTCTGTGAATTTTACCGATCAGGAAAAATAATAAGATTTATTATGCCAATTATTTGCATTTAGTATACATCAAAATTTAATTTCTTTTCTTTATATTACTTTGTTTTTTGATCTATTTGGATCAAAAGATCTGATATATATGTATTTACGAAAGATAACAATTTCAATTTCTTTTTACTTCAATGTATATATTGAGGCTTTCATTTACCAAATACGTCACACGATATGCAGGAAATCCACTATAAATTTTTCCAATTTTCATTGGAATTGAATTGATTCAAAATTGTGAATACATATGTATTCTTGACATACTGAAACGACTGCTGTTATTGGTATCAAACCAATAGCGATTCATACAAGCTAAATCTTCTAATCGATAATTGGGCCAAAAGAACAATTTCAATTTCATGAAAATTTTTCCATCTGTATGAAAATGCTTGTCCTCATTCAAAAATTGCCCACAGTTTCTTATTTTGTTTTCATTGCAAAATCTTGGATTTTTATCCACAACATTCCAATTTTTGGAATTGAAACAAATTTGAATTCGAAATTCTCTCCGACGCACGGGAGATAGAATATTTTCAGGAACAAGGAAATAATAATTATTATTGTCTCCACTCAAAAATATGTTGTTGTGTCGTGTAATAGATTTTTCAAACCCCCCTTTCCCAATATATTCTTTTTTTTTATATTTCTTATTCGTTTGGCACTTTTTCTTATTGACCAAGAAAATATCTATAGTTTGATATATAATAGATTTTCCGTCCCTTCTTATAGATAGACAAATAGGTTCCATAATCAATATTCCCCTTCTTATCAATTCTGAAAGAACTAGGTCCTTTTGAATCAGTATTTCGTCTAGATTTATTTGACCTCTTCGAATCGAAGATATAGCGATTTCCTTTAGATTTATGAGTCTAAGTAGGAGACAATATACCCTGATATTTTTCATTATTTTTTGATTCGAGGGATCGTCCAATCTGAATTGAAAAGGGAAATATGTTTTGAAAAAGGAATATAGTTCCATTTCCCTCTTTTGTTGTTGTTCGTCTTCTTCCTGTTTGTAATTTTTTAATTCAAGATCTTTTTTTTTATGAAATGAAAAATGAAAAAAGAGTGATTTTATTGGGATGATCCAAGGTTCAATCTTATATACATCAAAAAGTAGTACAAATTCTGGGAAGAACCAAGGTTCTATATCAGATATAGTATCATTATTTGATGCGGTATAATAGAACCTTTCTTGATTCATTCCCATGCAATCAAAAATTTTTTTTTTTTGGTTGCACATTTTTATCTCTTGGCGAATCGTAGGAAAAAAAAGATCTTTTTTCTCCATTTTTTTAAAATTAGTAATTTCAGTCTGAATCTCCATATTTTTTATAAAACAAAGATTAAGAATTCTACAATCCAAATATTTTCTATCCAAATTTGTATTTCTATCAATAAGATATACTTTATCTAGATAATTATTACTAGATTGAGGTTTCGATATATCAAAATAATATGTAATTTCTTGGGTCCCGTTTCTTTCTAATGTTGATTCAGAAATGTATGAATTAGGGAGGTGTATGTATTTATATGATAGAAGATCATATCTGTAATGTTTTTTCCATTTGTATTTTTGACTCATAAATGAATTCGTTTCATAGTCATTTTTTTTCATGGAATGAATCAATTGGTATTTTTTATAAAAATCCAATTGGATTGATTCCTTATTTTGAATCATACGACGTTGATTCATTCTATTTTGCCATTCTTTAGGTACTAATCGAGACCTTTTTTTTTTTGATAAATCATATTGATAATGACCTTTTAACCAGTTTTTCCATTCGTTTATTACATATGTAGGAATTTTCTTATCTCTTGATTTGAAATGAAAGATTCCGTGTATCATACAATAGTCTTTTAATTTATCCTGAAAAAAGGGAGAGTTCCCTTGATATTGAAGTAGGGGTCTTAAGTGATATTTATTCAATAATTGGTGAAGTAATTGGGTTTGTGATAATTTGTAAAATACATATGCTTGGGACAGGGAAGATAAGTTCCAAAAAATATTGCAATTTTCATTCTTATTCTCAGTATTATTGGTATTTGAAAACAATTTTTTTATCGTGAAATTCAAATTCATTGTCTTTTTATCTGTTTCATCAGTTCCTTCTTGTTCTTGATTTCTTTTATTGTTGTAAATGGATTTCTTAAAGATCTTTTTTGTTGATTCAAAGAAACGTTGTGCATTGATCTTAGAAAAGGTAATGGTACATAGCAAAATATCTATGTATATTTTTTCAATGAAAGATTGAATAAAGTAGTGTGATTTACGCATTAATCGGATAGTTTGCCTTTGAAATATTTTCAAAATATTTTTCTGTGATTCCAATCTTTTCTTATCATAAATTAAATTTGTGGTTTGCTCAATTTGATTCCTTATTTTTATTGTCTTATCAGAAATATCTTGAATTCTTCTTTCTATTAGTGAAGAATTGAACCAATTCATCGGTCGAATTAGAACGGACGACTCGCGAAGAATCTCATTATTTCTTTTGAAATATTTTGCATTTTTGTTTGGTTCATATACTTTTTTCATTATTCGTTTTATAACTCGAACTATTTGAATGATCCCCTTTTTCTTCTTGAAAAATTGAAGAACTTGGAAAAATGGATTTTTCCACTTTCTATTTCTTTTTTTGAGTTCTTTATAAATAGGTTCAAAAAAAAAAGGTCGTTTTCGGGGAGAACCAAAGGGAAGTTCAGCTTCCATTCCCCAGACTGTTAAAAAACCAAAATCTTTTTTTTTCATTTGATCTCTATGATGAGATCGTACCTTAGATTTTCGCCAAGGTTTTAGACAGAAAGGATATAAAATCTTTATCTGAATACCATCTGTTAACCAATCTTGGGGAAATTCTGTTTCTGAGAATTGAACACCACTATAGGTGCATTTTATATGTATTTCTCTCTTCCATTCCTTCAAATCCTCGTACCACTCAGAGGATTGTAATAATAACATACGGAAAATATGTTTAGCTATTATAAATGAAGGCAATATAATGTATTTTCTAAAAAAGGATTGGGTTACTAACATCAAACTTCTGATTGCTCGAGTCAATATCCGGTTATTCCAAGCTTCTGATGTTTCTATCCGTTCATTTTTCTCTCTTTTTTCCTTTTCTTCTTTTGTATCTTCATTTTCAAAATGGGAAATTTGCAATTTTGACTCTTGTTGTCTCCCCATCCAATTTCTCAAAACAAAATTCTTTGTTTCGTTGATATCAAAATAGGAAAAAAAAGATGTTTTGTCTAGTCGATCAAAAAAAAGTGGGGAATGCACATTTACTTGAAAGAGTTCCCAAATCACTGTTTTACGTCTTTGAGCGCGCATGGATCCTTTGATTAGATTGCGACGAAAATCTGATTGTTGGGAGTAACGTATCAAAGCCACCTCTTCCGTTTCGTCATCATTTTTACTTGTATTCTTAGTGTTCTCATCATTAATTACCACACGTTTGACTCTTCTTGAATGAATCTCATTATATTCTTCTTCTTCGTCTTCTTCCAAAGAATCGGTTAATTTGTATGACCATCGAGAAACCTTTTTACTTAATTCCTCTATTCTAATTCTATTTGCATGTGTTG